CCAAAGGGGAAGGCCCTTTACCCCTCGGTCGGGGGTAGGGAGATTATGATCGGGATAGCGGACGCAAAGCTATGGAACTTGGTCTTCACAAAGGTGCGGGTCCTTCGCCGAAATGGAATGATACATGGCCCGACTTTTTCGTATAGTACGCCTGGTATTAACCAGCATATTTGTGTTTGACCTCCTGTAACTCTTCCTCATCGCCGCCAGGCTTGGGCAGAGTATTAGTAGCAACAATACGTTCCTCAGCATGAATATGCTTGCTTACGAGAATTGTGGCCTCTCGGGAGAATTGATGACTGCATCTCTGATGAACTGCTAGTACATCACCTGAGAATGATAAATTGGCTAGTTGGAAGTAGCCTTAATTAGGGCTACAGAACAAGAGATTATCCCAAATCTACACCGAGATATTGACAGCATGCAGGGATCCAATTATCAATGACTTCCAAGGAACGAATTGATAGTTTTACCAGCTATGGGTCGAGCGAATAGAGGCCTTCGCCCCAATTCAGCTCTGGAAATGTCATCAGAACGGAGAACCATGGATCTGCTCATCCGAACCTTTCAGTACTCCAAAGAGACTGTTGTTTCCATATTTTTCCGAACTACTGGGAGTGAGTACACCCTTATCCTTGTTTTTGGCGATTTCGCATTAATATCAATAAGGACAGGGAACGTTTTACCTACTCCTAACGGTCGGAGCGAGCCCTTGAATAAAGTGGATCTCCCCAAGTAGGATTTGAACCTACGACCAGTCAGTTAACAGCCGACCGCTCTACCACTGAGCTACTGAGGAACAACGGGGGGTTAGATCTCATATACGTTCAAGACTCTTGTTCTTTGGACCGACCTACGACCGGTGCATGAACCATTGAGAAGCCCAAAGCTTCCTTCGGAACTTCTGGAACATACACCCCACCCTATATTATAGGGAGAGAAGGTGACGATAGCAATCCCCTTCGCCTCCCCGCCTCCAGGACAAGGGGAGGCGGCGGTCAACCATCACCATGATCTTCTCCACGATGCATATTGATCAATCGATCTCCACGGTGCTGCGGACCCGCCAGTTCGCTAGGTATACTCACTCCACCGAAGGGCAACAAAGACCTCTCTCTCCCTGCCAGGGACAAGGGGCCTGCTTCTTATCCTAAGAGCTAGAAGGTAATGGTGAGATAGTCTCAACTAACCTACCTTACCTGTCCGAGCCCTTCATTGAGTGAAACGAAGCGGACATCATGGCACTTGGAACTGCTATTCGATCATAGGATTGATTTCGATCAAGCAGGAGAAGGTCCCCCTGTCGGCCCTTTCATCTCTCTGCCCGCTCCATGCTGTATAGCCTTCGAATCATGGGCTGGTTGAATGCTGGGATACGTGAGATTAGATCCGATCTGCCCGGTGATTTTGGTAGATAAAGATAAAGTGGTGGGAAGTGCTGAAGTGAGAGGAATCCATATCAGCGATCGTACCGTCATTACTTCAATGATTGTAATTCTACCTGATCAATCACTCTTTTTTATCTGTATTTTCTTTCTCAGCATTTCATTTTAAGAAGAATCCTTTTTTGAATGATGGAATATCAGTTCTATATATGTTCCATATAGATAGATAGATATCTATCTATCTATAATGAAATGAATCCAAAATGGAGGAAGGGGGAATAGAAAGGGGAAGGAAGAACAGAAAGAGAACAGGGGGACGGAGGGGATGGAGAGAAGGGAAGGGGACGAAGAATTGCAAGGGGACATAAAAGATCGATCTATCGATACAGAGAATGAGAGATTAGTCAAAATCTCACATCAACGAATCCATATAAAAATAAAAATTGTCAGTAGAAAGATTACTGCTTTAGAGAACAATATCTAATATCTGTTCTTTTATCTTTCTCCCTATTTCCTTCATTTAGGATGAATGATCAAGAATGTAATTCTTTGTACTATTTTCCCTCGTCGTTACGACAAGGAATAGGAATGAACGGTTTATGTGCGGAACACAATAAGATAGGTTAGATAAAGATACATATGTTTCTGCTATCCATATGTTGGATATTTAGATGTATACATAGATACTGTCTTAGGATAGGTGGAGAGTTAAACTATTGGTATGACCGGATCTATTATTCCTATTACTACCACTTAACCCTTTTCATTCTGGAACGGAGAAGAGGATCATAATTCTTATGATTATTAATTAATAACGGGAGATTTAGAGGTGAAAATAGCAGTTTACGGAAAAGGCGGAATTGGTAAATCAACGACTAGCTGTAATATCTCAATCGCCTTAGCAAGACGTGGCGGAAAGGTATTACAAATCGGATGTGATCCCAAACACGATAGTACTTTTACTCTTACAGGATTTCTGATACCTACAATTATAGATACTTTGCAGTCCAAGGATTATCATTATGAGGAGATTTGGCCCGAAGATGTAATTCACAAGGGTTATGGAGGGGTAGATTGTGTAGAAGCAGGGGGCCCACCCGCAGGAGCCGGATGTGGGGGATATGTGGTAGGGGAGACTGTGAAATTGTTGAAAGAATTAAATGCATTTTACGAATATGATATTATCTTATTCGATGTATTAGGTGATGTAGTTTGTGGAGGTCTTGCTGCTCCATTGAACTATGCGGATTATTGCGTAATAATTACAGATAATGGATTTGATGCATTATTCGCAGCTAATCGTATTGCTGTCTCTATCGGGGAAAAAACTCGTACACATCTACTCCGATTAGCAGGCTTGGTCGGAAATCGTACATCTAAAAGAGATCTTATCGATGGATATGTAGAAGTCTGTCCAATGCCCGTAATAGAAGTTTTACCTCTTATTGAAGATATTCGAATATCTAGAGTCAAGGGTAAAACCTTATTTGAAATGGTTGGATCTGAACCATCCCTTAACTATGTGTGTGAATATTATTTGAACATAGCAGATCAGATATTGTCTCAACCAGAAGGTATTGTACCGAAAGAGATTCCGGATCGAAAATTCTTCAGTTTACTTTCCGATTCCTACCTAAGTCCCATTAATGATGGGAAACAGGGGAAGAATCAGGAAAATTTGCTTGGATTTACGATGGTTTGAGATCAACAATTGATTCGTTGATCGGCTCGTTGGGGAAATCTATTTATGTCAGCGAAGATCTCTGAAACTCTCACTTTTGAATGTGAAACGGGTAATTATCATACTTTTTGTCCTATTAGCTGCGTATCTTGGTTATACCAAAAGATTGAAGACAGTTTCTTTTTGATGGTAGGCACGAAGACATGTGGTTATTTTCTACAAAATACGCTTGGAGTTATGATCTTTGCAGAACCTCGCTATGCAATGGCAGAATTAGAAGAAGGAGATATCTCGGCTCAATTGAATGATTATGAAGAGTTGAAAAGGCTTTGTATTCGGATAAAAAAAGATAGGGACCCCAATGTCATCATATGGATAGGTACTTGTACTACAGAAATAATAAAAATGGACTTGGAAGGTATGGCACCAAAATTGGAATCTGAAATTGGAATACCAATTATAGTGGCAAGAGCAAACGGACTGGATCATGCTTTTACTCAAGGGGAAGATACTGTGCTAGCTGCGATGGCACATCGTTGTCTAGAACAGAGATTATTCGTTCGTGAACGGAATGGAACTATACAAAAATTCCCTCCTCCCCTTGAAAAGGAAGGAGAATTCATAGAATACGGAGATCATCCCTCCTTAGCTCTTTTTGGATCCCTACCTTCGAACGTAGCTTCTCAACTCAGTCCGGAATTAAGGCGCCAATCTGTCAAGGTATCAGGTTGGTTACCTGCCCAGAGATATACTCATCTTCCGTCATTAGGTAATGGAGTTTATGTCTGTGGTATCAATCCATTTCTGAGTCGTACAGCAGCCACTTTGGTAAGACGTGAAAGATGTAGATTAATTGGAGCTCCTTTTCCTATCGGTCCGGACGGAACGCGTGCTTGGATCGAAAAGATTTGTCCTGTATTTGATATTGAAACTCAGGGTTTAGAGGAAAGGGAGAAACAGATATGGGAAAGTTTGAAGGATTATATTTCTTTGGTACATGGAAAATCTGTATTTTTCATGGGAGATAATCTTCTAGAAATATCTCTAGCAAGATTCTTAATCAGATGTGGAATGATCGTTTATGAAATTGGTATTCCATATATGGATAAACGATATCAAGCTGCTGAATTAGCACTTTTGCGAGATACATGTATAAAGATGTGTGTACCAATACCACGAATTGTGGAAAAACCGGATAATTATAATCAATTACGACGTATACGTGAGTTACAACCCGACTTAGCCATCACTGGAATGGCTCATGCTGACCCATTAGAAGCAAGAGGAATGAATACTAAATGGTCGGTTGAATTCACCTTTGCGCAAATTCACGGATTTGCTAATGCTAGGAATGTCCTTGAATTGGTCACCCGACCTTTGCGGTGTAACGACAATTTAGAAGACTTGGGCCGGACCACCCTAGTAAAATAAAAAAAAAAAAAAAAGAGACAACAAGTTTTAAATATCCCTCAATATTTCCGAATCGAATATATGTGCTAATGGCATATGCATATCTATTTGATATATGTTATAAACATATATGTGCATATATGCACATATATGGAGAGATCAAGTAAAGATCGATTTTAAATTGGGACCAATTCTATGAAATTGAATTCATGAATTAGAAAATGATAACTATTCATATCCAATATCTCCCATGTATATATGGGAGATATTGGAATAATTTCTATAATCATTCCACGTTTTTTAAGAAGGATTTTTAATATGATACTTATAGTGAATATGATACTTAGAATCTTGAGTCTACCATGGGATTCAATATCATCAAGGATAGAAGTATCGGGTCCGATCATTTTATTTGGACTCTATTACGGATTTATTACCACATTGCCCATTAGTCCTTCTCAGATATCCCCCATGAGAATTTTCTTTCTAGAAGGAACTGTAGATGGTATAGTAACTATAAGTGGTTCTATTACGGGACAATTAATAGTTTTTTTATCGATGTACTATTCACCTATCTATACAGTATTGGGGAAACCTCACGCAATAACTTTATTAGTTGTACCATACATGTTCCTTCATTGTTTCCATACCAACGAGAAACTTTCAAATTCAAAATCTCTGTACCCCATAAATTCACTTAACAATTCTAGAATTCTAGGTCTATTTATGGATAGCCTAATTTTTCAATTACTGAATCCTATTATTCTACCAAGTCCTATATTAACGAGACTGATGAACCTTTTTCTTTTTCGTTATAGCAATAATATATCATTTGTAATAAGTAGTCTTTGTGGTTGGTTGGGTGGTCATGTTCTATTCATAAATTTGGCAAGATTGGTATCTTTCCGTATAGAACGTGATTCACCCATAGGTTATACTATATCAAAACGCTATATAAATCGAACTTTTAGTATTCTTATTTATTATTCCTGTTTATTATATTTGGGCAGAACTCCGTCACCGTCTCTTATTTCTAATAAAGAAATAAAGGATGACTTTGTACATAAGGATCAAAATGAATTTAAAAGACTCCCCAACGAAGAATCACCATGGTTCGATCAACCATGGCCCATTATTTTGTTTGATCATCGCAGATGGAATAGGCCATTGCGATATATCAGAAATAGCCCATTTACTAACTCAGGTCCTGTAAAGACCGAAGTATCCCAATATTTCTTCGACACATGTTCAAGTGATGGAAAACAAAGGATATCTTTCACATCTCTACCTAGTGTGTCGGTATTTTGGGAAAGGATCAGAAGATATAGGAATCTTTCAGATACCTTTTCCTCATCCGAGGATCTTTATTATCAATGGATTTGCACTGAAGAGCAGAGAAAGGATAACTTGGGCAATGAATTCAGGAATCGAATAGAAGCTCTAAGCAATGGATCCCCTGTTGGAGATGTGATGGAAAAAGGAGTTAAATTATCCAATTATCAGGGAGATTCCTTTCCTAAGATACATGATCCCTTTCTGAATGGACCGTTCCGTGGAATAATTGATCAATTAAGGTCACCTTGGATTTTGAGCGATTCGATCAATTTGGATCTTCCGGATTTGACAAAGGTACCTACGAAGGACACCGCGGAAGGATCCTGGAATAATCAAATTGAAGATCGGATCTCTGATCATTGGCGAGAATTGGAACGCAAAAACTTTCCGCTACCCTGGGAACCACTACTTACAGATACCGTTCACTCGTTTATCTCAATCAATGAATTATCAGAAAAGAAAAAAGTTGAACCTATTTCAAAACAACTTTATCTATTAGCGGAACAAATGATCAGAAATTCGGATAATTGGAAGATCTATACGAAAGATTTGCCGAATATAGTTTCTTTGAAAGATCGAGGAATTCATCGAATAGATTTCTCGGAAATGGCTTCAAATAATGAAGAGATTCATGTAAAAGACTCGTCGAGAGATTTGTTGGAAATAGTCTCATATGATCGAAGAATTTATATTGAGGTTCTATTGGAAATAGCTTCATGTAATAAAGAGACCTATGCAAAATATTTGTTGGATATTCCTGGTATAATTGGCGGCGAGAAAAATGTCACAAGTCCCATGAGATGGGAATTAATCCTTAGTCTTCCTTCTGCGGAACAAGTTTCACTTTTCGAGCATTTGGAACAGAAGGAATGGACAGTACTTCGGGATCTTTGGATAAATTCATCTACGGGTGATTCGACCCAAACAAAATCTATTTCTGCCTTTTGCGGGAAATTCTTATTCAATGACCCTTTCGAAATTATAGAGATTCAGAAACTTGTGCCTCGATGGTCCTACAATTTGAGAAGCGGTAAATACGACTTCATACCCTCAATAAATGATCTTCGTCCAAGAAAGATCAGGAGTATAACAATTATCGACCCGAACGGAATACAGAGAATTGTGAGACGTTATTCGGAAGAGTCAGATTTTCGCCGTAACCTAGTAAAAGGATCCATGCGTGCTCAAAGACGTAGAACTATAATATGTAAAATGATACAAACGGGTGCACATTCCCCTTTATTTCTATTTTTGGGAAGAATGGAGATACCCACTTTTTTAAAAGATTCTTTTTATATGCCCAACAGAGTAGATCTGGAACAAATTGTTACGAATTTTCTAAATAAAGACTTGAAATCGGGAAGAACTTATTCTGGGGAGAGATCAAAAGTTGATCGTCTCTCAATAGCAGACAAATTGGATTTTTCACTAAATCAAAAAATAAGAGGTTTTATATTAGTGACCCAATCAATTCTTAGAAAATATATAATTTTACCCTCATTAATAATAGCTAAAAATATTGGTCGTATGCTATTATTTCAAGTCCCTGAATGGGATGAAGATTGGGGGGAATGGAGTAGAGAAATTCATATCAAATGCACTTATGATGGGATTGAATTTTCAGAAACGGAATTTCCGGACAGATGGCTCAGGGATGGTATTCAGATCAAGATTCTATTTCCTTTTCGTTTGAGACCTTGGCACGGATCTGAGCTCCAATTTGACAAAGGAGAAAAATCGAGTTCTAGCTATTTAACGACCTGGGGATTGGAAACTGAAGTACCTTTTGGTTATCCAAAAAAAATACCTTCCTTTTGGGAACCCATTATCAAAGAATTGAAAGGACGATTGATAAGAACAATTCTATCAGGAATAGGACGAATAAAGGAATCTGGACCTCAACCAGATAATAGGAGTACAGAAAATCTCGGAATAAATGACCAGATCCTCAATAAATATCAATTGCTCATCGGGACTAGGCCTGCGGGTAGTGCAAATTTTTCATCGGAGATTCAGGATCGACCTGGATATGGAACTCAAACAACTATTGAAGATCTAGATGATTGGACAACCACAATGAATGATCAGATCGAACAGATCACTGAGAAATATCTAGTGAATTTAGGGATTAATGTCGATCTAGAGGAAAAAAATAATCAATGTTCTAGTTATATAGAATCGGAATCAAAAAAGCGATTGATTCAGATTCGGCAAATACTTGTTCAATTTAGAAAGAGAAGTGTACGATTTTTTTGGAAATGGCCCTATTCAATAAATCTATTTATTGAAAGAATGGGCAGAGATATTTCCCTAAGTGTTATTCGCCTCATCAGGTTGAACATACAATTTTGTATTAGATCGACGAGGAATCTTGTAGCAATTTACAGAAGAATTTTCATTTTGAAGAACGATATTTCGAAGACAAATAAGGATAAAATTCCCAACTACCATTCAATTACCAAAGAGATACGAGATTTACAAGTTGGTACCGATCGGGACATGATCTTAATGTCCCAAGCATATCTATTTAACGAGATATGGCAAATAAGATCAATGAACAAGTCCCATTCAAAATATCTATTACAATATCGAACATCGTATCCTTTTTTAAAAGGAAAGATCAAAGAATTTTTCAATATACAAGGAATATTGGATTCTAAAGAACCGCAAGATTTGAGAGCAAATGACTGGAAAGAGTGGTTAAAATGTTACGATCGATACAATTTATCCTCACAGATATGGTCTGGAATAGCACCACAGAGATGGAGAAATGAGATGAGTAAGCAACGGACGACTGAGAATCGAGATTCTCTTCATTCCTATGAAGAAAATAGATTCATTCCCTATGAACAACAACAGGGATATCCCTCATTTTGGGTAAAACCTTCTCCGGGACGAACCCGGAAACTGAACAAACGTTACAGATACAATCTTTTCTCATATAGTTATATCGATTTCACAAAAGATTTCGATCTTAACGGACTGCCAGTACGGCAGAATGAACGGGAAGAGATTCTCTCTAATAGTATTATACGTGAATCGGAACTATTTGATATACCGGATAATATCAATATTACCGATTATCAAGAGATTCCTAGGGAAAGATATATTCATGATATTACGAATTCAAAAAAGGATGAAGATCAGAAGGATTTCGGTTACAATATTCTCAATTATCAAGAAATTGACAAGGAGGATATTTGTTCTATTACGAATTCTCAATGGATCGACGAGAAAGAAAGAGACAATTTTGATATTACTGATTCTCCGAGAATTAATCGAAGAAGAACGGATCGTTCCGGATCAAATTTAAGATTCTGGTTATTCCCAGAACTTGTAGGAATGAATGATACATATAAAACTGAATTGATGATCATACCAAGAAAATCGCTTATACGAGAAGAACACGAAGATATTTTTGGATCATATAGGAAAGAAGAAAATATTAGATCGAATGTCCGAGACCGAGAAGAAAGAGAACAACAGAAAGAAGATATTGGATCCTATGTTCAAGAACAAGAATATGTTAGATCGAATGTTCAAGACCAAGAAAAGTATGTTGGATTGGATAGTCAGGACAAAGAAAAAAAGGATAATGGGAACAATGAATACGATGAGGTAGAATTTCTGCTGGAAGATGGAAAAACTGTTGAAACTGCTATTCAATTTAGATGGGCAGAATCCATAGCGAGGGAACTCGAAAATAACATCAATATATGTTCTCTTTTAAGTGGAATGAAGGATCCGGAGAGAATTGCTATACCCTATCTTCGAACGGGAGATTTGGACCTGGATCTAATGTCTCATTCGATTGATAAGGATGTTTCAGGAACAGTAAAGGATGGAATATTAATTGTCGAACCATTTCGTTTATCTGGGGTATTGGATGACCAATTCCTGATGTATAAAATCGTAAGTATTTCATTAAGATTTAAGAATAGGTTCCGGGGAAGGGCAGATGTAAATCTTTCTGATGGATCTATACGACACGGAGGAATTCTTGGAGATGGGAATGAAAACATTTCAAGTTCTCTCATTTTTGAAGATATTTTGCTTCCGAGACGTCGTAGAGAATTTAGAATTCTAAATCGTTTCGATCTGGAGAATGATCTAGATGGAAATGCAGAACTTTCCGATGAAAAGGACGTACAAAACTACGAAGAACTCATGGAAAGAGATAAACATCTTGATATAGATATAACCCAAATGACTAAACGTTTTCTTTGGCCTAGTTATCGATTAGAGGATCTGGCTTGTATGAATAGATATTGGTTCAATACAAATGATGGGAGTCGGTCTGTTATGTTAAGAATACGTATGTATCCCTAATTTTATATTAGGAAATGGGATCTATTTAATAGAGATTCGATATCTATCTATCTATAAATGGATAGATAGATGGATAAATAGATAGATATGTAGATAGTGTATTTCATAATACATCCATATCCACATCAATGGAATGAATCGAAATCCTAAAAGATATTTCTATTTGGATTCGATCTATTTGATTCTATCGATATAGGAATCTCTCATCTATCTGTATCCCGCTGCAAAGCCAAATTGGAGAAACTCGTTTCTCCGGGAGGAGATAAATTCTCTATCTGTCATTCAATGGGAATGTTCGGAACAAATTCTTCCATGGACCATGGAAAAATTAATAGATCTCATTCTTCTTTCTGACCATGAATCAATCTCATTCATTCTATCTCGAGAAAAATAGTTTTTATGCCAAAGAATTCGCCCATTCGTTCATCTCTGATTCTTAAAGAACGGAGAAGATCCGTTGAATCTCAGATATATCATTTAACTGATCGGATTCTGAGACTTACTCATCATTTGGAATTGCACAGAAGAGACTATTCATCCCAAAGAGGTTTGTGGCAAATTTTGGGGAAACGTAAGCGACTTCTGGTTTATTTGTCCAAAAGGAACAGACCTCGTTACGAAGATTTAATTGGTCAACTAAGTATTCGTGGGCTAAAAATCCGTTGATTTCAAACGAAATTTTCAATTCCAAAATTTTTTTTGGTTGTTAGATTCCGGATCTTAATGAGCCGTTCCTTTGTTTCCATCAATTTATAGAACGAATCAGAGGAGAATGACATATGACCGTGCTTGCTACAGAAAAAGACTCCGTGATAGTAAGTATGGGCCCTCATCATCCATCGATGCATGGTGTTCTTCGACTTATTGTTACTCTAGATGGTGAAGATGTTATTGACTGTGAACCTATATTAGGTTATTTGCATAGAGGGATGGAAAAAATTGCCGAGAACCGAACAATTGTCCAATATCTTCCCTATGTAACACGATGGGATTATTTAGCCACTATGTTTACAGAAGCAGTAACGGTAAATGCGCCGGAAAGATTGGGAAATATTCAGGTACCTAAAAGGGCTAGCTGTATCAGAGTTATCATGCTAGAGTTGAGTCGTATAGCTCCCCATTTGTTATGGCTTGGGCCTTTCATGGCTGATATTGGTGCACAGACTCCTTTCTTTTACATTTCCAGAGAAAGGGAAATTATCTATGATTTATTCGAAGCTGCCACGGGTATGCGAATGATGCATAATTATTTTCGTATCGGAGGAGTAGCTGTAGATTTACCCTACGGTTGGATAGATAAATGTTTGGATTTTTGCGATTATTTCTTATCCAAAGTGGCTGAATATGAAAGGCTTATTACACGCAATCCCATCTTTTTAGAACGAGTTGAAGGAGTAGGCATCATTGGTAGAGAAGAAGCAATAGATTGGGGTTTATCAGGACCTATGCTACGAGCTTCCGGAATACAATGGGATCTTCGCAAAGTTGATCATTACGAATGTTACGATGAATTTGATTGGGAGGTCCAATGGCAAAAAGAAGGGGATTCATTAGCTCGTTACTTGGTACGAATTGGGGAAATGACAGAATCTATCAAAATTATTCGACAGGCCCTAAAAATAATTCCGGGAGGACCCTATGAGAATTTGGAAGCCCGGCGCCTCGATAAAGGCAAAGATTCGGAATGGAATGATTTTGAATTTCGATTTATTAGTAAAAAACCTTCCCCTACTTTTGAGTCACCAAAACAAGAACATTATGTGAGAGTAGAAGCTCCCAAAGGAGAATTAGGAATTTTTCTAATGGGAGATGATAGTATTTTTCCCTGGAGATGGAAAATTCGCCCACCTGGTTTTATTAATTTGCAAATTCCTCCTCAACTGGTTAAAAGCATGAAATTGGCCGATATCATGACAATTTTAGGTAGTATAGATATCATTATGGGAGAGGTTGATCGTTAAGATGGTGATTAATACGACGGATCCTGAGGAACGAGTTATCAATTTATCTTTTGTACTGGGATTTATAAAAGAGATCTTCGGTCTTATATGGATTAGAATTTACATTCTTATTCCTATATTGGGAGTTTTAATAGGATTATTAGTTATTGTATGGCTTGAAAGAAAGATATCTGCAGGAATACAACAACGTATTGGACCTGAATACGCCGGTCCCTTGGGAATTCTTCAAGCTTTAGCAGATGGGATCAAACTACTTCTGAAAGAGGATATTATCCCATCTAGAGGGGATCTTTGGTTATTCAGTATTGGACCAGCTATAGTGGTTATACCAATTCTTTCGAGTTATTTAGTAATTCCCTTCGGCCGCCACATCGTTTTAGCTGATCTTAGTATAGGTGTTTTTTTCCGGATCGCCGTTTCAAGTATTGCTCCTCTTGGACTTCTTATGGCGGGGTATGGATCAAATAATAAATATTCTTTCTCAGGTGGTCTCCGAGCTGCTGCTCAATCCATCAGTTACGAAATCCCTCTAGCTTTATGTGTGTTATCTATATCTCTACGTGTGATCCGTTGCAATATGAGCTTTTCCCCTATCTCTATAAGAAAGGAAAGGAGATTAATAGGATGAATATTTCTTATTCATTCCAACTGATAAACTAGATAGTCATATGGGTGAGATCAAACAGCTTATGAATTCGCAGTAATAGGATCGAGTCCCATCCCCTGTACAAGAGTGAAGGCATGCACAACCAGTGAAAACTGTGTACCCCAGTTAAGATATTAGTATCGAGGCCTGACAGCGGGGGCAAAGGAAAAAAACTGTATGAAGCTCATACTATCATACTGAAGATCGAGCAAAAGTAGATGGTCAGGAACACAAAAATGCACGAAAGGTTAGTGAGAGATAACGAAACATATTTCGAGAAATGTTTCTATATCAATGGGATGATAATGAGGACTTGACGTTGGTAGGGATGATCAAGTAGTACTTCCCCAGAACCCCGATCTGGAGTATGTTCCTATTTACTTAAAAAGGAATGACTATCAGGAACGAAGTAATCCTTTTTGCAGTTCTCCTCTCCTTCTCCCACGAAAAGATGGATAAAGGATGTTTCTTCTCCTTTTTTTCATAAAGATCTAATTTGAATCAATGGACTACTGCCGAAGTCTCATTCGTGATTGACGGAATCTTGAGTGAAATGGAATATGGATCCATAGTGGGAAAAAGTAATTGTTGTAGTATTTCATTAATGGATCCTAATTTTTACTAACAAAGAATTGTGAAGGTCAAGATAGGTTCAAAAGCTCTTGTTATTGTAGCAGACAGAATCTCATTGGTCCAATTCATGAACACTTCGATGTTTCTTTTCTCTTTTATTCTCTTTCCCCATTGTGCGAGGTGCATAACGAGATAATATAAAAGGATTGTTCTTTCTACTTCTCGATGGCCATTGAGGAGCCGTATGAAGCTGAAGTTTCACGTACGGTTTCGGAATAGAGATGAGAACGGTGATGCTATTATCGACTATAATTATCCAACAGTTTAGGTACGGTTGATATAGTTGAAGCACAGTCTAGATATGGTTTTTGGGGATGGAATTTGTGGCGTCAACCTATAGGGTTTATAGCTTTCTTTATCTCTTCCCTAGCAGAATGTGAAAGATTGCCTTTTGATCTACCAGAAGCGGAAGAAGAATTGGTAGCGGGTTATCAAACCGAATATTCGGGTATAAAATTTGGTTTATTTTACGTTGCTTCCTATCTGAATCTATTAGCTTCCTCATTATTTGTGACAATTCTCTATTTGGGCGGATGGAACTTTTCCATTCCATCTATACCAATTTCGGAATATTTCGAATGGGATTCTATTAATGGAACTAGTGAGGTCCTTGGCATAACGATGGGGATCCTTATCACATTAGCTAAAGCTTATCTGTTCTTGTTCATTTCTATCACGGCGAGATGGACTTTGCCCAGAATGAGGATAGACCAATTATTGGATCTTGGTTGGAAATTTCTTTTACCTATCGCTCTGGGTAATTTATTACTGACAGCTTCTTTTCAACTTCTTTTATTGTGACAAAATATCATTCCAAAAATAGATTCTGTAACACATCCGAAATTGGTAGATTGAATACATCTATAAAGAGAAAGAAATAGAATAGACACGAAATGATCCATTCAAGGATATCTACCATATGTTTTCCATGGTGACTGGATTCATAGATTATAGTCAACGAGCGATACAAGCTGCGAGATATATTGGTCAAGGTTTTATGGTTACCCTATATCACATGAATCGTTTACCCATGACTATTCAATATCCCTATGACAAATTGATCCCATCAGAACGATTTCGCGGACGGATTCATTTCGAATTTGATAAATGTATTGCTCGTGAAGTATGTGTCCGTGTATGTCCGATCGATCTACCCGTTGTTGATTGGAACTTTGGAAGAGATATCGGAAAAAAACGATTAGAAAATCATAGCATTGATTTCGGAATTTGTATCTTTTGTGGGAATTGTGTCGAATATTGTCCCACAAATTGTCTGTCGATGACTGAAGAATATGAACTTTCGACCTATGATCGTCATGAATTGAATTATGATCAGATTGCTCTAGGACGTTCACCAATATCGGTGATTGAAGATTCTACAATTCGAACAATTTTCAGTTCAACTTCTTTGTCCGAGAAAACTATGGACGGACATTTAGATCCAAGAACTGTTACCAGTTCTCCGGATTCAATCTGAAGTTCCGATCAGGGAGAACCGATGAATAGGGACCCTATTTTTTTTTTTTTTTTTTTTTCGAATTGACTGGGAATTAGTAATTCTGTTTAAAATTACACTAGGAATATGACCAATGATATATCATTGATTATAATATATCCTTGACCAATCTAATTCTGGATCAGTCTATCTAATTTACATATCCGAATAGTTGCAGTATGAATATTCATGTTGGTATATAAAATAGGTATATGGATAGGGTAACTTCTTTGTTTAGTGAATGGGATTGTGAGAAGTAATATTGGAACTTACCGTACATATAATGGATCTGCCTGGGCCGATACGTGATATTCTTTTGGTCCCTCTAGAGCTGGGTCTCATATTAGGAGGTTTGGAAGTAGTACTACTTACCAATATAATTTATTCTGCCCTTTCATTGGGACCGGTTCTTGTTTGTATATCTTTATTATATATTTTATTGAACGCAGATTTTGTAGCTGCTGCACAAATCCTGATCTACGTAGGAGCTGTCAATGTCTTGATCGTGTTTGCCGTGATGTTGATGAATAATCAAAAATATCCAAATTTTGTTCCTCTCTGGACCGTCGGAGATGGTATCACTTTAGTAGTTTGTACGAGTCTCTTCTGTTCATTAATTACTATTATCCTGAACACATCATGGTCCGAGATATCTATGACTACAAAATCGAATCAAATTTTAGAACAGGACTTAACAAACAACGTTCAACGTATTGGGGCTCATTTATCAACTGATTTTTTCCTTCCATTCGAACTTCTTTCTATAATACTTTTAGTTGCCCTCGTGGGAGCAATTACTATAGCTCGCCGAGAGGAAATAGTTTGAATGTCAAATATCGAGTGAAGTATCGTGATATTAGGAGAAGTATGATCTTTGATCTTCCAGATAATATAAAATAATAAACTTTATAGAACTTCTGTTCGTATCTAGATCAATCGAGGTTAATAGGGAGTTTATCAATTATGCTCGAGCATGCGCTTATTTCAGGTGCTTATTTGTTCTCTATCGGTATTTATGGACTGATCACAAGTCGGAACATGGTTAGAGCACTTATGTGTCTTGAGCTAATACTGAATGCGGTTAATGTCAATCTCGTAACATTCTCCAATTATTTTGATAGTCGACAAGTAAAGGGAGACATCTTCTCGATCTTTGTTACCGCTATTGCAGCCGCTGAAGCAGCCATTGGATTAGCTATTGCTTTAGCAATATATCGTAACAGAAAATCGACTCGTATCGATCAATTTAATTTGTCAAAATGGTAATAGAGCACATAGAATCTCCGGATTGATCGGGAATAAGTAGATTTCTAAATCTACAAATAAAAAATAGGTATATCCATCTATCAATCTATATAAATAGATATAGATACACAAATCTATGTATATAGTAGATATACCTATTATCTGCATGTAATCGAAATCAATGTATTATTATTATCGATGAAAAGCGTTATTCAATCCATATCGAACTCATTAACAAATTGTATCTGACCAACACAATTGAGTCAGATTTAGTAGAATCCAGAAAGATCGAAGTTATACAAGTAACTTCACCCTACTGAACAGATGCATGATATAAATATATCCATTCATAATATCACTGATAGTACAATTACTAATTCGTCTGATATCAATAATATCTTGTTATTGATCTATATTATAAGATCTTATCAAATTGATAACTTCTGACATCCTAACTAATGGGAGTTAATAGATCCAATGGCACATTCAGTCAAAATTTATGATACATGTATCGGCTGTACTCAATGTGTACGAGCTTGTCCCACAGATGTATTGGAAATGATACCTTGGGAAGGATGTAAAGCTAAGCAAATTGCTTCTGCTCCAAGAACAGAAGATTGTGTAGGTTGTAAGAGATGCGAATCTGCTTGTCCAACAGATTTCTTGAGTGTACGTGTTTATTTGTGGCATGAGACAACTCGCAGTATGGGTCTAGCTTACTAATAAACATAGACCACAAAAATTGTTAGATCTATCTCCTATTTATTATTCTCCTTTTTTTTTCTTTCACTGGTAAAAACCCATACTCAACCCGAGATATTGAGCATGGGTTTTTCTATAGAAAATTACTTCCATTTTCATCATGAGCGATTTACCCTGGTTAACAATAATTGTTATTTTGCCCATATCTGCGGGTTCCTCAATCCCATTGTTCCCTCATAGAGGGAATAATATAATTCGATGGTATACTCTGGGTATCTGCTTATTAGAATTCCTTCTAATGACCTATACATTTCGTTATCATTTTCATTTCGACGATCCATTGATCCAATTGGAAGAAGATTATGACTGGATAGATCTTATTGACCTTCATTGGAGACTGGGAATTGATGGACTTTCTATTGGACCTATTTCATTGACGTCATTTGTTACTACTTTAGCCACTTTAGCCGCTTGGCCAGTTACCCGAAATCCCCGATTGTTCTATTTCTTGATGTTGGCAATGTACAGTGGCCAAGTAGGATTATTTGCTTCTCGAGATATTCTACTTTTTTTTCTCATGTGGGAGCTAGAACTAATTCCCGTTTACCTACTTATATCCATGTGGGGAGGAAAAAGACGTCTATATTCGGCTACAAAGTTCATTTTGTACACTGCAGGTGGTTCTATTTTTATCTCAATGGGAGCTTCAAGTATGGGTCTCTATGGATTTGATGGACCAACATTAGATTTTGAAATATTGGCTAATAAATATTATCCTGTAGTACTGGAAATAGTATTCTATTTAGGATTCTTCATCGCTCATGCCATCAAATTGCCAATTCTCCCTTTACATACCTGGCTACCGGATACTCATGGGGAAGCGCATTATAGTACATGTATGCTTTTGGCTGGAATTCCATTGAAAATGGGGGGATATGGATTAATTCGAATTAATATGGAATTATTACCTCATGCTCATTCTCTATTTTCACCGTGGTTGGTAATAGTAGGAGCGGTTCAAATTATCTATGCAGCTCTAACTTCTCTGAGTCAACGTAATTTGAAAAGGAGAATAGCCTATTCATCAGTATCTCATATGGGTTTTGTAATTGTAGGAATTGGTTCCATGGCAGATACGAGTCTTAATGGAGCCATTTTGCAGATGATTTCTCATGGATTAATTGGTGCTGCACTTTTCTTCTTGGCAGGAACAAGTTACGATGGGATACGTACTCTTTTTCTTGACGGGATAGGAGGAATGGCTATACCAATGTCCAAAATATCTACTATGTTCAGTAGCTTTTCAATGGCTTCCCTCGCATTGCCAGGAATGAGTGGTTTCGTAGCGGAATCTATGGTACTTCTGGGAATAATTACTAGTCGTAAGTATTCTTTGACTTTTCAAATAGTTATTGCTGCAATAATGGCAATTGGAATGATATTAACTCCTATTCATTTATTATCTATGTTACGTCGAATGTTCTATGGATATAAGTTTTTGAACGTCTTGAACCCCTATTTAAAGGATTCTGGACCACGAGAAATCTTTATTTCGATTTGTCTTTTTCTGCCAGTAATAGGTACTGGTACTTATCCTGATTTAGTCTTATCTCTATGGGATAAGAAAGTGGAAGCTATTATGTTCCGATCCTTCCATGAATAACTCCTTTCAAACTTTTCATCAGATAAATTGTCAACTAGATAGTCATGGGATACAATCAAATTATCCTATTCATCTCTCGAAGAGAGAGGAATAGGATGGGGTCAAAATAATGAACAATTAATTTGTTTCGGATGTAATTCAAATTATTTCAAGTAGTGATCATATTAGAATAACTATTTGAAAGAACTTGAAAAAATTACTAATTCCATTTATCAATTCCGTATAATAACTATACTATTATAATAACTATACTATATGAAATATATTCTTCTTTTTTTTCTTCCATAAATCCCGGGTCCAAGTCCATTTTTAGTTCTGTGCTAAATCAACCATCCATAGCTATGTAAACCTATTCCTAATAGATCGACCCCCAAATAACAGATCCAAACTATAAAAGATCCTAAAGAAGCTATAATTGCCGGGTTCTCATCTTGCCAACCTTTATTCACCCTGGTATGCAAATAAATTGCAAATATGATCCAAGTAATCAATGCCCAAGTCTCTTTAGGATCCCAACTCCAACGAGATCCCCATGCTTCATTAGCCCATACTGCTCCAGAAAGAATACCTATAGTTAAAAGAAGAAAGCCTAGACCAATAACACGATAACTCCAATAATCTAATTGTTGAGTCAATTTACATTTACGATGATTTGTGAATGACAAATAAAAAGTGTTTTGCAAATCACTCTTTTCTTGTTCATGTAAATACAAATTATTCCTGGAGGGAAAGGGCCAAATGAATGAATTGTCCCTCGCACTGAGAAGCGAAAGAATCCTTCTATTTCTCCGAAATGTAATGATCAGAAAAGCTATTGATGATAGGGATCCACATAAAAGGGTTGCATAGCTGAGTAATATCATGCTTACATGCATCATTAACCAATGGGATTGCAGGGCAGGTACCAACATTGCAGATTGTTGCATTTCCTTCGGAAGACCTGAAGTAGCAAAACCATGAGTTAACATAGTGCTTGGTGCAGTGATTGCACCTAATCCTCGATCCTTTTGGCTTCGTACTTCTAGAATTATATGAATCACAGATGAACTCCATGAAAGGAACATGAATGACTCATACAAATTACTTAACGGTAAATGTCCCGAATAAAGCCAACGAGTAATTAATAATCCCGTTGTACAGACAAAAGTAACTATCATGCCTTTTCCTCCCGAACTACTTAGCCCTTCAATTTGATGGACCAAGGTTCCCCAATAAGCGAGAGTGACAACAGAAATGAGAGAAAAAGAAATGTGAGCCAATATATGTTCTAAGGTTATGAATATCATAATAAACCCATTTCTTCATTTGATTTTAAAATAGGATCGATAATAGAAATACGATAGGATAAATTAAAAAATAGTCAATAGAAAAGAGTGATCTATTATAAAGAAAAGATAAATAGAAATGAATTGAACAGAATAGGAGGGAGATCAACGGAATTTTATTCTAAGAATGCCGCCACTCGGATTCGAACCGAGATGCCCTAGCACTGCTTCCTAAGAGCAGCGTGTCTACCAATTTCACCATGGCGGCTTGGTAAAGACATACTAACCCATTTGTGCCAGATCGTCAATGTGTTCAAAACAGGTTTAACAGGGGGAGTAATTAATGGAGATTGGGGGATGTTCGAAATCTAAGTTCGGACATTGAATCAATGTGATGTTGATCATTACAACGGAGCATGGCGCAGCTTGGTAGCGTGCCATCTTGGGGTGATGGAGGTCGCAGGTTCAAATCCTGCTGCTCCGAAGGGGAATGAAGAGTCCTATTAAATTCCATCATTGAACAAGAGATCTCTTAAATTATCTTGATAGAATGGAAGCAGCTAGATCCCGAACATGGAAGAGAGATACATGGAAAAAGATTTCATGCCGTAACTTTACCGATAACGATTTGTGAATATCGCGGGCTTAGTAAGAAGAGTTTCTCGAGCTATTGGAATGTAAAAAAAAAAAAAATGGATTATTCATTCCCCTTAAATCACGTTCTGGAAAGTGAGAGCTAGGCCATTAATGGGGGGCCAATGACGGGCGGGGATCAGATATACTAAGATGTTGTGCAAGGTTATACATCTATACTTTGGCCAGTCCCCTTAGAATTATGTTCTTCCTATGTTCTTGAAAACGGGTCATAAATGGCTAGAGTTATTGTATCTCTAGCCATGAGTCATCTTAAAAAATCGAGCACTTTCTCTATATGACCATAAAGGAGATAACCGTTGAGGAGTAAAATGGATCTATTAAGTTCCTATTCTGTATCTAGCAATTGTGTGAAATCCCGAATGGAATAAGAAGAGTAAGAGAAAGATGAATCCCGATATCTGAAATTAGGAATTAGGAATTATTCACCGAGATCTGAGCAATAATTCGCTCGAGTGACACAGTAACACATAGATTCGAGTCATCCAAAATGAACGAGTGATTTTGTGTGTGAATACTATACTCAGATGATCCCGTAGGTTCTATAACTATTTAAAATTAAACTAATTACTCCGAGGTTCTTATCTAAATACATATCTATTTAAATAGATATCTATCCATATAAATAGATCTTAAATAAGATGTTGATGAGGTAAAGCTATCAGAAATATAAATAAGGGTAATGCTAAATTAATCCGGGATTCTTCTGAAGAATGATGCTGGGGAATCTTTCCCCAGCGGTAAAGGAAGTATGGATTAATGGTTTAAGAATCGGAAGAATGGTTAAGGAATCCCCCTCTCTCAGTCGGTCATAAATGAATGCTGTAGTGAAACCGAATCATGATTTGTCTCTTTGTCTGTCCGACCCCAGTATCGTTCCCAGTATTGTTCGAAAGAGCCAGGGAATGACTTCTTTCCCATTATTGCCCTCTACTAGGGGGCATACTTGTTGATGTTATGAATCATTGGATTCATTAATGGATGTGGATTTAGATGATCCAGAGGGCTTATCATTTGTTGTGCAGTAAAAAATTTTTGACCGACCGGTCGAGATAGACTCAGCTAAGGAAAAAGCTTTTACCGCGGCCTGATCTGCTTTTCCCTTCCAAACATTTTTACGAATTCGTTTTCTGGATTTAGAAGTGCGCTTCTTCGGAACTGCCATGATGAACAATGCTTTTCATTCATATATTTCGATGTGATAGACATATATGTACATATCTATCTATCTAGATAAATATTATCTATCTAGATAAATATTATTAGATTGATATTCAATCTTGTATATATCGCGTTATTCTATGCAGTATAGAGATATACGTACATATAGAGATATGTATATCTCTATATGTATATCTCTCGTTATTTCTATTCTAAAAGTTTAAAGATCTAGCTCCTCGAAATCTTCATAATTTGTGATAAAATTACATTATTTCGTTATATGAATAATGATTTATTTACTGCAGAATCCATTCGTTCTCATTTCTTTGGACAGATAGAATCTACTACGGATCAAATCGAATTTTGTCGATGTCTTAACCTACGTACATCGTGTCCTCTTTCTAGGAAATGCATTTCTTACTTAATTGGTCAGTTCATCTCCAGGAGAATCCTGTGGGATTATCCCTCTTATTTCATTTTACAGCCGAGAATGTCTGATATTAGTAATAGATCTATGGTAAATCAATAGTAATAAATGGATATTTTGGCATTCCGTCCATCCATCCGGTCCTAATCCTAATGATGTGGAGTGACAAATACCATAAGATCTATCTGGCCCGTTCGGAGTTGTTAACTCCTGATTCCAATTATTACGTATATACTTGTTATTTAAGATTAGGAGCGAATATGTATCGAACAGATTCGATCAAATATCATAATCTAGAATAGCTCTCTAATTGGTTCGATTCTTGTCAGGTTTTATCATGAATATTTTTGCAGGACCAGAGTGTCAAACATCTCTATTGGTTTATAAAAATCTATGTGATATAAGATAATATATGGGAAAAGTGTACAATTTTGGATGTGCACAACTCTATCTCGTTGATGAGTACCTGAAGAAACTAGGGTTCCTATTCATCTGGCATTTCATATTAATTAATGATTAATCAGCTCGAACTTTCTATTTGTGGAAGGAGAAGGAAAAATAGATGGATGGAATCCATCCCATCGTTCCTCCTGATTTACGACCCCTTTTGATTTGTTCCTTTCGTAATCCAGTGGATCGGAAACCAGTAATGGGAAATGGAAAAAAAAAAAAGAAAAAAAAAAAAAAAAGAGAAAAAATCTTTCTAAAAATTACTCGATCTTCCTATGGAACTTATATATAAATATGTTTGGATCGTGCCTTTCCTTCCACTTTCAGCCTCTGTGCCAATAGGATCGGGATCCTTACTTTTTCCAAGGGCAACCAGGGGTCTTCATCATATATGGGCTCTTATCAGCATTTCCCTGCTAGGTATAGCTATGCTCCTTTCTTTCAATCTATTCTTGCAGCAAATTACAGGTGGTCCCGTCTATCAATATTTATGGTCCTGGACCATTAATAAGAATTTTTCCCCAGAGTTGGGCTATTTGATCGATCCACTTACTTCCATTATGCCAATATCAGTTACTACTGTCGGAATCATGGTTATGATCTACAGTGATAATTATATGTCTCATGACCAAGGATATGTGAGGTTCTTTGCTTATCTTAGTCTTTTTAATGCTTCTATGTTGGGACTAGTGATTAGCCCTAATCTAGTACAAATATATATATTTTGGGAATTAGTAGGAATGTGTTCTTATTTATTAATAGGTTCCTGGTTTACTCGACCCAGTGCAGCCAATGCCTGTCAAAAAGCGTTTATTACTAATCGTATAGGAGATTTTGGACTATTATTAGGAATTCTAGGATTTTATCAGATAACGGGTAGTTTCAAATTTAGATATTTATTGGGAAGATCTAACGAATCGATTGCTAGTAATGAAGTTAGTTCATTCTTTGCTACTCTGTGTGCTTTTCTCTTATTTTTAGGTCCAGTAGCTAAATCCGCACAATTTCCACTTCATGTATGGTTACCTGATGCTATGGAAGGGCCTACCCCTATATCAGCTCTTATACATGCCGCTACTATGGTAGCAGCAGGAATTTTTCTCGTAGCTCGATTGTTCCCTCTTTTCAAAGCTCTACCTTTCATAATGAATCTCATCTCTTGGACAGGTGGAATAACGGCTCTATTGGGAGCGACTATGGCTCTTGCTCAAAGTGATCTTAAAAGAGGTTTGGCTTATTCTACTATGTCCCAATCAGGTTATATGGTGTTAGCTCTAGGTACAGGTTCTTATCGAGCTGCTTTGTTCCATCCGATTACACATGCCTATTCTAAAGCGTTATTGTTCCTAGGATCTGGATCAGTGATTCATTCCATGGAATCTCTTGTTGGATATTGCCCCGCTGAAAGTCAGAATATGGCTCTCATGGGTGGTTTAAGTAAATACATGCCAATTACAGGAACAACCTTTCTTTTAGGTACACTTTCTCTTTGTGGTATTCCCCCCTTTGCTTGTTTTTGGTCTAAGGATGAAATTATTAGTGATAGTTGGCTATATTCTACCATTCTTGGGGGGATAGCTCGATCCGCAGCAGGATTTACTGCATTTTACATGTCTCGTATGTATTTTCTTGCTTTCGAAGGAGATCTCCGCGTAAATTTGTATAACGACCCTATTCCGTTCTATTCGATCTCTATGTGGGGAGAAAAAGAATCTGGTACATTCACCGAAACTGAAATGGGTTCTATGCCGCAATTACCGGGAAATAAGAACTCTTCTTCCTCTGAAGGAGTATTTCAATTCTCAGGGAAGATGGAACAATTCGATGGTAAACCTATGGAATATCTGGTTATTACTCATCCTCTCGATAAAGGGGATCCTCCATATCCCAAGGAATCGGACAATACAATGCTATTGCCTTCACTTGTACTGGGACTATTCACTCTATTTGTGGGATCTATAGGAGTTTCTTTTGTTCAAGGAGAAATAAGTTCTGATATCTTATCCCAACGGTTGACTCTATCGATGAACCATTTCCATGAGAACCATCCTGAAAATTGGTCCGAATTTTTTGTAGATGCGATTCCCTCAGTTGGTATAGCATTTTCTAGCACATTCGTGGCCTTTGTCCTATATGGACCTATAAATTTTAATTTCTCCTCACCATATTTATGGTATAAAAGGGATTCCCGGCTAAAGGGTATCCCAGACCGATTCATCAATGTCATATACAATTGGTCATATTACCGAGGCTACATAGACATATATTATAACAAAATATTTACTATGGGTATACGGAGATTAGCTGAACTAACTTATTTATTTGATCGATGGGTAATTGATGGAATTATAGATAGAGTCGGTATCCTGGGTCTCTTTGTAGGAGAGGGAATGAAATATTTAGGGGGGGGACGGACATCTTCCTATCTATTTGGATTCTTGTTTTTTGCAGTAATCTTTCTACTGACAATTTTTATTTTTATATGGATTCGTTGATGTGAGATTTTGACTAATCTCTCATTCTCTGTATCGATAGATCGATCTTTTATGTCCCCTTGC